AACTAGATCAGAATCGTTCTCGACGAATCCATAAGAAGTGATCCGATTTTTTTCATCGTGTCTGGATGAAGACCAAAGATCTTGAGCGACCGATCCGGCAGAACAACTCAAAAGATAAAGGAGTATCGTTAATTTCTTCATGCTCGTTCCAAGTTCGAAGTACCATTTGTACAAATAAGAATCCCCTCCCTTACATGATTTCTTCTTCATATAGATAGATATAGGATCTATGGGGCAATTACTTAGAAGTACATTTTGTGTAACAGCCCTTCCTATCTGATAGAAAAGGATCCCATGATCCTGAACCGATCTTATCTGGGATCGAAAATCCCAAGTTTTTCTATGAAGAGCTGATCTAATTGTATTAGTTTCTATAATGGATTTCTTCTGTGTAATACTAATTGATAGGGCCTCATTGATAAGTGCTACAAGATCTCGCGCATTGGAACCCATGGTTATAGACCCAAATCCGTTAGTATGGAACATCTTCTTTTCCAAGTGAAATCCTCTAGTATATGAAAGAATGAAAAAGTGCTTTCGTTGTTGTGGAAGAAGAAGCCTTCGTATCTTAATGCATGTATTTAATTTATTTGGAGCTATTAGAGCGGGATCCACTTTTTGGGGAATATGAGTCGAAGCAATAACAAGAATCTTTCCAGTGGAAGATCTTTCACAATCCCTGGAGAGATAGTTCTCTAATAGATCGAGGGATAAGTAATTCGACTCATTCACATGCAGATCATGAATGTTTGGAATCCATATTATGCAAGGAGACATTGCTTTTGCTAATTCGAATTGAAGGGTGATATCAAATCGGTCTATTTTCGTCGTCATATACATAGTTAGCACATTCGTCATAGTTAGCAGCTCCGTATCAATATCAAGGTCATCATCATCATTACTATCATCAATATCGTCACTATCATCAATATCGATATCATCAATAGGATGATAACCTTTAGGCTTGTCATCCAGGAACTTGTTCGGAAATACCGTAATGAAAGGAACATAGGAGTTTGTCGCTAGGTATTTGACCAAACAGGATCGTCCAGTTCCTATAGAACCTATCACTAAAATACCTCTAGAAGGGGATAGGGCTAAGCGGAGCGAAAAGGGTTTTCCATGAGGAGATGGGGAATGAAAAATATTAGCCCCACACAAGGTTTGTGAATAAGTGATTGTATGATAATGAGCAAGGAATATCCGTCTTTCTGCTAAACAGGATCTATTGAACTCATAATTCATTAGATCCTTTTGATGAATGTCAACTAAGTATCGTAAGGAAATTGATCCCGGTTGTTCAATCATTTGATAACCAGAGTCATTCTTTGATAAATGATCACTATGAGTCAGACTCAATAGAATTTGATCAATCCTTTTTTCTGTCGTTAAGGTGGAGAACTGAACCAAGAATTCTCTTTCTTCATCATCAATCGAATCACTGTTCGCGACCCAGAATTCTATTTTCTCATCAATCCAATCACCGTTCACGTTTTTTCTTTTTCTTATCAATGATTTTCTTATCAATGAATAGATCTCTTTACTTGTACGACTTAGATGTCTCGTATTTCTCGAAAAAATGATTCGATTGATGGGATTTGGTATGATACTTACAAGATCGATGAGATTGATCTTCCAATATTTCTTCTTAGAACGTATTGATTTGACCCCATAAGCGGGACCACCACCCAATAGCATGTTGCCACCAGAAGCAGAACCCCGTATTTCTTCCAGAGAATCTCCTAATTGTTCCAGAACAACTAGAAAGAGATTCTTTAACCAGAAAGGATTCAGTTCAGATGTAGGATACCTATCCAGAAGTTTTCGAAATTCCATCATATATGATGGAATCATCAAATATTTGATCTTTTCTAACTCTGTCTGTAACTCACTAGAGGCTCGGGAAACAAAGAGAAGATGTATACGAACGAGATATCCAGCAACAAGAAGAAGGAAAAAGATGGAATAGAGGAACTCCCGAGCATTTGTTGATCTCAGATGTGCCCATATCAATGGAACGGGTGACTCATTATTTCGATGAATCATTTCTTCGGACAGAAGAAGATTCTGTAAACATTGACTCGAAATCTCACTTATCAGAGTCCATTGTGGAAGAATCTTCTGAAGAATTGGCCGTGATATATCTGATCCATGCATCATATCATGAAAAATGGATACAAATTTTTGACTACTACTCAGTATCGGCAATGGGTCTGAAAGAGTATCTAAAAGGGTGAAATTGAGATATTTGCACCCTGTCGAAGTAAGGAACCATGGCATATATGTTTGGAACAGATTCCATTTTGAGAGATTTGAAAAAGCACTATCTCGTTGAAAGGTTCTATACATCTGCCCTTTCTCAACGCATTTCTTTAGACAAAGACTCCGTTTTTTCCTCTTTCCGGATGGTAAATACTTCTCAGAACATGGAGTGTGAATCAAACCCATGTTTGAATTGAAACTGAGATACTGATGCAAGTTATTCCCTTCTGAATCAGATAGATTCATATCTGAAAGAGGCTGACAATAAGTTTTTTCCAAATTGACTCTTTGTTCCTCTGTTAGAGGTGTTGCAGAAATGTCTGCGATCGAGTAAATAGCTCCACGAACGAATGGATCGGATCGAATTGGAAAATGGAAAGATTTGTACAATTTGTACAAGTTATACGTTTCATCACCACTTTGTGGGAAATCGTTAGGTATGAAAATGTCAGATACCTGTGACTCGATTGGTGAAAGAGTCTCTCTCTCCAAAAAAAGAGATCCTTTTTTACCGACGCACAAAGAAAAGATTTTGTTGCGAATGGACAAGATATTGAGGAATTGTCCATATGTAAGATCATAATTATTGATACGGGTCTTTTCCACATCAAAGGGGAATCTTTTGTTACAATAGAACCAGAAGTGATGTGGATCATTCAAGAATCGAAGTCGATTTGCTTTATAAAAAGAAGATATCAATGAACTTCTATGAAATGGTTTCACGGGATTCAGCCAATTGTCTCGATCGTGGGATATCATTGATAAATAGGAATCCGTGTTATCAAAGGATTTCCTGCGATTCTTTCTAGTATGGAATGAGTCAATCACCCGCTTTGGTATCTTTTTGAATAAAAATGGTAATATTGTTCCTCCATTGATCAAGAATTTTGGTCTTTGGGAAGTATCATGATCATCCAATAAGAAGGGTTTCAATTTCTTCAAATGAACGATTTGAACACCTATGGATTCTAACAACTGATTGCAGAGTTGATCATTCGGACCTTTCAATTCATAGATGTGGATCTCGGACCTATGAATGGGGATATTCCCGATACTCACAAAGAAAAAGGGAAGTGACTTGGACAAAAAGAAACGAAGTGACTTGGACAAAAAGAGAAGTGACTTGGACAAAAAGAAACGAAGTGACTTAGACAAATCTTCTTTGTCGATAGCCTCGGACCAATCAATCGAATATTGATGAATACGTAATCGATCGAACACTACTTGCACTACTTGAAAAGTATTCTTCTGTTCAGAAACGAAATGTTCCAAATGTTCCTGGAAATTCTTGGTCCCATCGGACCATTTGTATCTATATGCATCAGGATCCTGATTCATGGATCTCTCAGTTCGAGAAATAAGAGGATCAAACCATTTCTTCTGACTCTTTTTCAAATTTGATAAATGTTGGTTGATCGTATATTTCATTATAGTTATATGATTCAGAGTATCATTTCCTATTTGATCCCTTTGAATTCCATATTCGAAGTTGCGATCGGATCTATTCATTAAAAAGAATCGATTCGATACATTTCTTATGTACCCATAATATTGGAGATTTCGGATCAATCTATATTGATTGACTGCCTCCATTATGTTGTTGCTAGCAAATACCGCTGTTTTTAGTTTGGGATCTTCCAACTCATTCCCGCAGTAGATCCGGACCGATTTTTTTCTGATCCTTCGAGAAAAAGATTCTTGAATGAGGTATTCATCTCTGGAGTTGAATACCTCATTCAAGAATCTTTTTTGATCCAACCCGTAGGAATCAATAGAAAAGGCAAATCCCCTATGAAACACCAGATCCGGCTCGGTTATTGATAGAGTGAATAGATCCGCCATTTCTGGGAATCTCTCTTCTGATTCAAAAAAATCGTGGCGTAACGCGTATCCCCCTTTGTTCCGGTCATGGAATAGATGAAAGAAATCAAAAAATGGATTTTTGTTCAAGAATGAAATCTTATTGGAACTGTCCATATCCGGTTCATCCTTCGGAACCAGATCCGGGATGTGATATGGTTCCGAAGGATGAATTGAGACGGTATCTTGTAAATACGTAATTATCTTGAATATATCAACCATTTCTTTCTTTTCCGCTCGCCTGGAAGGGACAAAAGAAACATCTTGTTTTTTCTTCAACAATTTAGGATCTCTAGTGGACCTCTCAGTAGGATTCGAACCCAGATGAAGTTCTGACCATCTGTCAGAGAAAAAAGAACGAATTGATCTTGTAGGATTCCCAAGAAATTCTTCGATTTCTTCCAGAAGCAGATGATTATTCATCCGCTTCTCAGGTTCTTTCGGGAATCGATCTGATTCTATCTCTGTTCGTTCCGTTTGAAGAAAGGAAGGATCCCAAAGAATCGATCTCTCTTTTAGTTGCTGAATCTCTGTTTGATCGATCAATGTGTGATATTCTGAATTCTCATTTCTAACGGAATCGAAATGATCTCTGGATTGATCAGAAGAAGATCCTTTCCATTGGCTAGAATCCGTTACTTGAACGAAAATAGATCTTGTGGAATCATATTGAATATTTGACAATACATTCCGTACCTTGCTAAAAAACCGATCCTTGTTTACCAACCACACATTGTCTAACCAAATCCAATTCTCTCTCGAGACGTTCCTCAAAAAATCCGATTCGTGCTGATTCTTCCCCCAACTAACGAAGAGATCTTGGCGGAATTGCCACATATGAAATTGAGCACAATTTTGCAAAGAAAGACCCCACTTGT